GTCTAGGACAGTATTAAGGATCTTATCGAAAACTTACAGCAGCTTGCCAAACAAAGGCTAAGAGAAAAAAGAAAAGAGGTATTACTGGCATAACGTCTACGATTGGATTCAAAAAAGCATAGGCCTCGGGCAATTTGGCGAATAAAAAACTACTCGAAAAGGGGGCAGAATTAAAACAGATACAGATCAAATTAAATATATTAAGCATAACAAATATTTTGTTCTTGTAGATAATTGTATTTTGATTGAGTTATTAATATGTTATTGATATAAGGATGTTATTGATATAAGGAAAAAATGAAGAAAGGAAAGTAATGTAGACTAAATTCTTTGAACTCACCCAATAAAAAACCCTTAAATTCTCACAAGAGAATAAAAGAAATCATACTTTCATACAATATCTTAATTGAATTATATGTAATGATCAATAAATTCAGTTTAATTTAATATCTACACGTGTCAAAATCCTATCACCAATCTAATCTATTTCATAGATATTTGGACTGGAATTGACGAACAATCAATACCAATATTAGTGTTTATTAGTCTTGAATAGAAATATAAATGGGGCGTAGCCAAGTGGTAAGGCAACGGGTTTTGGTCCCGCTATTCGGAGGTTCGAATCCTTCCGTCCCAGGGCATACTCATTACAGAATAAATATTGCCTTTTTGAACAACCTTTTGTTTAAGCGTCCAATATTGGATAGAATGTGATTCTTGTTTCTTATTTTTAATGCTTCATAGGGAAGAATCATTTATTTTTCATCACTTGAATCGAGTTCAAATATCATCCATTTGTGATCCGGGTAAGGTGGAAACATAGATTACCAGAGTTTTAATAAATAAAAAAAAAAGAAAAAAGTAAAATGGGCTTTTCATTTCAGCCCAGTCTATGCCCCGCTTTTTCATATTTATTCATATTTAAGTTAGTTGCTTAAAAAAAAATTAGATTATTCTTAAATATGGATTTATATTTTTAAATATATAAATTTATATTTTTATATAAATATATATCTATATATCATATTTTGCATTCATACAATGAAATGTGGATTACATTTATACAATACAATATGGGATTAATTTGATTACTGAGATTCATAAATTCCCTATTCCGTTCATATAGAAATAGAAGGAAAAAGTATAGATTACTATGTACCGACTGAACAATGACTATTCACGATTTCATAATTGAATCAATTACATACTGGTTACAAACTAGAGGAATGTTATGGTAAAACTTCGTTTGAAACGATGTGGTAGAAAGCAACGCGCGACTTGAATTGAAGGACATGATCTGCTGTGGATTTTTACATCCACCACTTTATATTATATTAGGAATAAAGGTGCTCTTGGCTCGACATTCTTTGTTCTGTTCTACTAGAACCCTCATTTTTGTTGGGTTGTAATGTAAAAAATAGTACAGGATGGAGCTCGAGGAGAAAGTATTTATTCGTTTCTCAGGGGTAAGGATCTAGGGTTAGTGCCAATCAATAAGTTGGAACAACTTCGTAAGTATATGTTTGATATAGAAATAGAAAGGATCCATTTCAAGCAATTTTCAATAAAATTTGTTGAAATTGGGAAAACTCTTTCGCTCAAAAGTGTATCATGCGTGAATCAAGCGTTCGTATGATTCTTTGATAGAAAGAAATAAAAAAAAAAAAGGGCTTGTTGCTGCCATTTTTAAAATGATAAAAAATCACCGAAGTAATGTCTAAACCCAATGATTCAAAGCCACAATAAAGGATCCTGGAACAAGGAAATACCATTTTCAATTGTCTCAACAACTAGATCAGAATGAATAATCAAAATTCTAAACGAGACAAACAAAAAGAAAGGGGGTTAGAGACTACTCAATAAATGAAATGCCTAACTAAGGATTTTCTGTTAAGCTATTTGAGACTTATCCAACTTGAGTTATGAGAGTACGAATGCTTCTTTTCTTTTTCGAAAAAGAAGAACAAAGTATTTAGGACTTAAATGTCTAATTGATTTGATGATTTTATGAATCTATTTGACATTCTAATTTTATACCTAGACATAACTTCTAATCATTTTTTTTTTCTCGAGCCGTACGAGGAGAAAACCTCTTATACGTTTCTAGGGGGGGTATTATTCATCTACATCTATCCCGATGGGCCGTTTATCGAATCGTTGCAATTGATGTCCGATCCCGAAGAGAAGGAAGAGATCTTCGGAAAGTGGGTTTTTATGATCCGATAAATAATCAAACCCTTTTAAATGTGCCTGCTATTCTATATTTCCTTAAAAAAGGCGCTCAACCTACGGGAACTGTTCATGATATTTCAAAGAAGGCAGGGGTTTTTACGGAACTTAGTCTTAATCAAACGAAATTCAATTAATGAAATAAAAAAAAAAAGAGGGTGTGGATGACTCATATATAGTTTTGTATAAAATTTTCTCTATCTCTACTCTTTCCCCCTCTTTTGCTCTATTCATACCTATTTATTTTTCCTATTTAGTATTCCTACTAGAGAATACCATACTCTATAACGACAAAAAAAGATTTTACGAAAATATATTTTGTTGATATAATTTTATTGATATAAAATACATAGAAAAAAATCAAGTGAATAAATGAAGTAATTGGTCTAAAAAAAAAATAGAAAATTTTTTTTACATTACTCTCACCGGGGTGGTTTTCTTTAATTGGAAATCTATTAACAACTAACAAAACAAGGGATTCCTTTTTTTTTATTATATTCTAATTTTTTTCTATTTCTTTTTTATATTCTTTTCTTCATATTCAACATTCACAATCATATTGACAACAGTGTATCGAACAAATATAATTCGATCGTAGATAACTATTTATCCCCAATCCATAGGTTTGGTTTTTTACTTCATTCAAATGATAGGTTCTTTGGCTTTGCTGTGATACAAGAAATTGTTTTGGTGTGATACAAGAAGTCTTTTTGTTTATTGATAGTGAAAAAAAAAAAATGGATAAATAACATAAGAATAAGAGGCAGTGTATAAATTTTGGTTACTTTATCTATGTTTTTATCTGAGAATTTCTTGTATTTTTATCTGATACGTTCATTTATTTTTATGTTCAGAATAAATTCGAAAATTTGAGTTTCCATTTTTTAGATTTCTTGCTAGTTTAATGTTTTAATTGCGTCGTAAAATTGAATCTCTTTAATTTTTTTGATTCCGGTTGTATCTACACATTCTAATTATTTTTATTCGGGTTGCTAACTCAACGGTAGAGTACTCGGCTTTTAAGTGCGACTAGCATCTTTTACACATTTGTATGAAGCAAAGGATTCATCCATACCAGCGGTAGAGTTTGTAAGACCACGACTGATCCTGAAAGGAATGAATGGAAAAAACAGCATGTCGTATCAATGGAGAATTCGGATAACATATTTTTTTCTTCTTTCCGGATCGGTACAAACCCGTGTTTGAATTCTCGGTGAGGAACAAAATTAATTTAATTCAAAGTTGGGTCGAGTGAATAAATGGATAAACCCCTATGACCCCAATTAGAGGGAAACAAAAAGCAACGAGCTTCCGTTCGTAATTTGAATGATTACCCGATCTAATTAAATGTTAAAAATGGATTAGTGCCTAATGCGGGAAGGGCTTTTCTCATGAGTGGATTATCAATTTTTTTAATGAGTCCTAACTATTAGTTTTTCCCTATTTTGGGTTGGAGATGAATGTGTAGAAGAAGCAGTATATTGATAAAGAAAATAATATATATATATAATATATTTCCAAAATCAAAAGAGCGATTGGGTTGAAAAAATAAAGGATTTCTAATCATCTTGTTTTGTTATCCTATAACGAACATAAACCAATTAGATGTAAAAAAAAAGAGGATAGAGAATCCGCTGATGAGTCTACCTGTCTCCGAGGTATCTATTCATTTCTTACTATAATACCTTGTTTCGACTGTATCGCACTATGTATCATTTGATAACCCAATAAACACTCTACCTTCAGTTCAAATCGAATTTCAATTCAAATGGAGGAATTTCAAGTATATTTAGAGGTAGATAGATCTCGGCAACACGACTTCCTATACCCACTTATTTTTCGGGAGTATATTTATGCACTTGCTCATGATCATGGTTTAAATAAAAATAGATCCATTTTGTTGGAAAATGGGGGTTATGACAATAAATCTAGTTCACTAATTGCGAAACGTTTAATTTTTCGAATGTATCAACAGAAGCATTTGATTATTTCCGCTAATGATTCTAACCAAAATCAAATTTTTGAACACACCAACAATTTGTATTATCAAATGATATCGGCGGTATTTGCATTGATTGTAGAAATTCCAATTTCCCTAAGATTAGTATCTTCCTTAGAAGGAAAAGAACGACTAGAAAAATCTCAAAATTTACAATCAATTCATTCAACATTTCCCTTTTTAGAGGACAAATTCTCACATTTAAATTATGTGTTAGATGTACTAATACCTCACTCCATCCATCTGGAAATCTTGGTTCAAACCCTTCGTTACTGGGTAAAAGATGCCTCTTCTTTGCATTTATTACGGTTCTGTCTCTACGAGTATTGTAATTGGCATTGGAAGAGTCTTATTATTCCAAATAAATCTATTTTGAATCCAAGATTTTTCTTGTTCTTATATAATTCTCATGTATGTGAATACGAATCCATCTTCTTTTTTCTCCGAAACCAATCTTCTCATTTACGATCAACATCTTCTGGAGTCCTTCTTGAGCGAATTTATTTCTATGGAAAAATAGAATATCATCTTATAAAAAAAGGCTTTGTTAATGATTTTCAGGACAACCTATGGTTGTTTAAGGATCCTTTCATGCATTATGTTAGATATCAAGGAAAATCAATTCTGGCTTCAAAAGATACGCCTCTTCTGATGAATAAATGGAAATCTTACTTTGTCAATTTATGGCAATGTCATTTTTACGTGTGGTCTCACTCAAGAAGGGTCCGTATAAACCAATTATCAAAAGATTATCTAGACTTTCTGGGCTATC